GCTAGCGTAGCTTAACAAAAGCATAACACTGAAGATGTTAAGATGGACCCTAGAAAGTCCCGCAGGCACAAAGGCTTGGTCCTGACTTTACTAACAGCTCTAGCCAAACTTACACATGCAAGTATCCGCGCCCCCGTGAGAATGCCCTACACACCCCGCCCGGGAATTAGGAGCTGGTATCAGGCACACCTTGGTTAGCCCATGACACCTTGCTTAGCCACGCCCTCAAGGGAACTCAGCAGTGATAGACATTAAGCCATAAGTGAAAACTTGACTTAGTTACGGCTCAGAGGGCCGGTAAAACTCGTGCCAGCCACCGCGGTTATACGAGAGGCCCAAGTTGTTAGCCCTCGGCGTAAAGAGTGGTTAAAACATCAAGCATGACTGAGGCTGAACTCCCTCAAGGCAGTTATACGCTCCCGAGGGCATGAAGAACAATAACGAAAGTAGCCTCACCCTATTTGAACCCACGAAAGCTAGGAACAACTGGGATTAGATACCCCACTATGCCTAGCCATAAACAACGATGCCCCAATACAACCCCCATCCGCCCGGGTACTACGAGCATTAGCTTAAAACCCAAAGGACTTGGCGGTGCTTTAAAGCCATCTAGAGGAGCCTGTTCTAGAACCGATAACCCCCGTTAAACCTCACCCCTTCTTGTTTAACCCGCCTATATACCACCGTCGTCAGCCTACCCTGTGAAGGACTAATAGTAGGCAAAGTTGGCACAGCCCAAAACGTCAGGTCGAGGTGTAGCGCATGAAGGGGGAAGAAATGGGCTACATTCTCTGCCCAGAGAACCACGGATGACACACTGAAACTTGTGTCTGAAGGAGGATTTAGCAGTAAGTAAAGAAATAGAGTGTCTTACTGAAACCGGCCATGAAGCGCGCACACACCGCCCGTCACTCTCCCCAAATCCAATCAACTGATAATTAATACCCCACCATACACCAAAGGGGAGGCAAGTCGTAACATGGTAAGCGTACCGGAAGGTGCGCTTGGAAAACCAGAATATAGCTTAGTTTAGAAAAGCACCTCCCTTACACCGAGGAGACACCCGTGCAAACCGGATTACTCTGACACCTAACAGCTAGCCCCCCCCCCCCAAAACAAAAAAAAACTTTTATAACCCCCTCAAACACTTTAACCAAAAAAAAAAATCTTTTTTTCCCCTTAAAATGGGGGATAGAAAAGGGCCCCCCGGGACCTATATAAAATACCCCCAGGGGAACCCTTTAAAAAAAAAGAACACCCCCCTTTTAGTGCAAAAAACCGAGATTTAACCCCGCACCTTTTTCGTCTGGATTTTGATCGCAAATTTTTGGAAAAAGGCCTTTATGCTAACTCCCCGAAACTGAACGAGCTACTCCAAGACAGCCTTCATAGGGCACATCCGTCTCTGTGGCAAAAGAGTGGAAAGAGCTTCGAGTAGAGGTGACAAACCTACCGAGTCCAGTAATAGCTGGTTGCCCGAGAACTGAGTCTAAGCTCAGCTTTTTGACTTCTTAACCCACCAACTATAAAAACTAAACCGACCCTAAGAAGCCAAAAAAGTTAGTCAAAGGGGGTACAGCCCCTTTGACCAAAGAAACAACTTTTCCAGGAGAATAAGGATCATACTCACCAAGGCCTCGTGTTTAGGTGGGCCTAAAAGCAGCCACCCTGTAGAAAGCGTTAAAGCTCAAACACACCCATGCCACCAATACCGACAACACATCCCAACCCCTGACCTATATCGGGCCTCTCTATGCCCCCATAGAAGAGATTATGCTAATATGAGTAATAAGGGGCCTAACGACCCCCTCCAAGCACAAGTGTACATCGGAACGGACCCCCACCGAAACCCAACGGACCCAATCAAAGAGGGCAGTGAATATCAAATTAAACAACCAGAAAAACATCCACCTCCAAACCGTTAACCCAACACTGGCGTGCCAAATCGGAAAGACTTAAAGAAAAAGAAGGAACTCGGCAAACCCACAAAGCCTCGCCTGTTTACCAAAAACATCGCCTCTTGCAAAAACAACGAATAAGAGGTCCCGCCTGCCCTGTGACTATATGTTTAACGGCCGCGGTATTTTGACCGTGCAAAGGTAGCGCAATCACTTGTCCTTTAAATGGGGACCTGTATGAATGGCACGACGAGGGCTTAACTGTCTCCTTTTCAAGTCAAGAAATGACTCCCGCAAGGGAGAAAAAACACATAAGACGAGAAGACCCTATGGAGCTTTAGACATAAAACAGCTCACGTCAACCACTCTCAAATAAGAGACTAAACTAAATGAACTCTGTTCAAATGTCTTTGGTTGGGGCGACCGCGGGGTAACAAAAAACCCCCATGTGGAACAAAAACACCCTTTTTAAAACCAAGAGCCACTGCTCTAATAAACAGAACATCTGACCAACCAGATCCGGCCAAGCCGATCAACGAACCGAGTTACCCTAGGGATAACAGCGCAATCCTCTTTTAGAGTCCATATCGACAAGAGGGTTTACGACCTCGATGTTGGATCAGGACATCCTAATGGTGCAGCCGCTATTAAGGGTTCGTTTGTTCAACGATTAAAGTCCTACGTGATCTGAGTTCAGACCGGAGTAATCCAGGTCAGTTTCTATCTATGAAGTGCCCTTTTCTAGTACGAAAGGACCGAAAAGGGAGAGCCTCTGCTATAAGCACGCCCCCCTCTCACCTGTTGAACCCAACTAAAACAGACAAGAGAGCACACAAAATAGTTAAAGAACATAACATGTTAGAGTGGCAGAGCCCGGCAAATGCAAAAGACCTAAGCCCTTTGAACAGAGGTTCAACTCCTCTCCCTAACTATGACTACAACACTCATCACCCACATCCTCAACCCCCTTGCCTTAATCGTTCCAGTACTACTAGCGGTCGCATTCCTAACACTCTTAGAACGAAAAGTACTAGGATACATACAACTACGAAAAGGTCCAAATATTGTAGGCCCCTATGGCCTCCTGCAACCAATTGCAGACGGAGTTAAACTATTCATTAAAGAACCAATTCGACCCTCCACCGCATCCCCCATCCTATTCATCCTCACACCAATTCTAGCCCTCACACTAGCCATGTCCTTATGAGCCCCCATGCCACTACCGTATCCCATTCTAGACCTGAACCTAACCATCCTATTCATCCTTGCCCTCTCCAGCCTTGCAGTATACTCAATCCTTGGCTCAGGCTGAGCCTCAAACTCAAAATACGCCCTAGTAGGGGCCCTTCGAGCTGTTGCACAAACAATTTCCTACGAAGTGAGCCTGGGACTGATCCTTCTCTCCCTTATTATCTTCACAGGAGGCTTTACACTTCAAACATTCAACACATCCCAAGAAAGCATTTGACTGATTATCCCAGCATGACCCCTCGCAGCAATATGGTACATCTCCACCCTGGCCGAAACAAACCGAGCCCCGTTCGACTTGACAGAAGGCGAGTCAGAGCTGGTATCACGATCCAACGTGGAATATGCCGGCGGCCCCTTCGCCCTATTTTTCCTCGCCGAATACGCCAACATCCTGTTCATAAACACCCTATCCGCCACCCTTTTCATTGAAGCCTCCCACATCCCCACAGTACCCGAACTAACTGCCATAAACCTAATAACTGAAGCAGCCATGCTATCACTCATCTTCCTATGAGTACGAGCCTCCTACCCACGATTTCGCTACGACCAACTAATACACCTGATCTGAAAAAACTTCCTACCACTAACACTAGCATTCGTTATCTGACACTTGGCACTCCCAATTACATTCGCGGGCCTCCCCCCACAAATGTAACCAGGAGCTGTGCCTGAAGTAAAGGGCCACTTTGATAGAGTGAACCATGAGGGTTAAACTCCCCCCAGCTCCTTAGAAAGAAGGGACTCGAACACAAACCAGAGAGATCAAAACTCTCAGTGCTTCCAATACAACACCTTCTAGTAAAGTCAGCTAAATGAACTTATAGGCCCATACCCAAAAAATGTAGGTTAAAATCCTCCTATACTAATGAGCCCTTACATTCAGCCTCCCTATTTTCGGCCTACTACTTTACACAACAATCACCGCAACCAGTTCACACTGACTCATCGCATGATGGGCCTAGAGATTAATACCTCGCCATTATCCCCATTATGGCCCAACACCACCACCCACGAGCAGTCGAAGCTACAACCAAATACTTTCTCACACAAGCCACAGCAGCAGCAATATTGTTATTTGCAAGCACAACCAACGCATGGCTCACCGGACAATGAGAACTACAACAAATATCCCACCCAGTCCCATCCACAATCATCATTATCGCCATTGCCTGAAAAATCGGACCAGCCCCACTACACACGTGACTACCAGAAGTCCTACAAGGCTTGGACCTATCAACTGGACTCATTCTCTCCACATGACAAAAACTTGCACCATTCGCCATCCTTCTTCAACTACAACCAAACAACCCAACACTACGAATCCTACAAGGAATTCTTTCCGCCCTCGGAGGCGGCTGAGGCGGCCTCAATCAAACCCAACTTCGAAAAATCTTGGCCTACTCATCTATCGCCCACCTCGGCTGAATGATCCTGATCATCCAATTCTCACCAACCCTCGCCTTACTTACACTTATCCTCTATATTGTCATGACCTCCTCCTCCTTCCTCGTATTCATACTCAACAAAACCACAACAATTAACTCCCTACCCACATCCTGAGCTAAAACCCCCACCCTCACAGCCCTTATACCCCTCATTCTCCTGTCATCAGGGGGCTTACCGCCCCCAACAGGCTTCATGCCAAAATGACTGATCCTACAAGAACTGACTAAACACGACCTCGCCACAGCCGCCACCCAGCAGCCCAAGCCCCCTCCTAAGCCTCTACTTCTACCTGCGACTCTCTTACACCATAGCCCTTACCGCCGCCCCAAACAATCTAACAGGAACCCTCCCATGGCGCACCCCAACAACCAAGCCAAGCATAATTACTGCCACTATAACCACATCCTCAATCCTACTTCTCCCCCTAACCCCTGGCATCATGGCACTTCTCACCCTCTAAGGGACTTAAGTTAACACTCAGACTAAGAGCCTTCAAAGCTCTCAACGGGAGTGAAAATCTCCCAGCCCCTGATAAGACTTGCGGGACACTACCCCACATCTCCTGCATGCAAAACAGACACTTTAATTAAGCTAAAGCCTTCCCTAGATAGGCAGGCCTTGATCCTACAAACTCTTAGTTAACAGCTAAGCGCTCAAACCAGCGAGCATCTATCTACCTTTCCCCGCCTGTCAAAACCAAAAGGCGGGGAAAGCCCCGGCAGACGTCAATCTGCTTCTTTAGATTTGCAATCTAACATGTAACACCCCAGGGCTTGATAGAAAGAGGGATCTAACCTCTGTATGTGGGGCTACAATCCACCGCTTAACACTCGGCCATTCTACCTGTGGCAATCACACGCTGATTTTTCTCAACCAATCACAAAGACATCGGTACCCTCTACCTAGTATTTGGTGCCTGAGCCGGTATAGTGGGAACGGCCCTCAGCCTTCTAATCCGGGCTGAACTCAGCCAACCAGGCGCGCTCTTAGGCGACGATCAGATTTACAATGTGATTGTCACAGCCCATGCGTTTGTAATAATTTTCTTTATAGTAATACCAGTCATAATTGGCGGATTCGGAAACTGGCTTGTACCCCTCATGATCGGAGCCCCCGACATGGCATTCCCCCGAATAAACAACATAAGTTTCTGACTTCTACCCCCCTCTTTCCTTCTTCTCTTGGCATCTTCAGGAGTAGAGGCAGGAGCTGGCACGGGTTGGACCGTATACCCCCCACTAGCAGGCAACTTAGCCCACGCAGGCGCATCCGTTGACCTCACCATCTTCTCTCTTCACTTAGCTGGTGTCTCATCAATCCTGGGCGCCATTAACTTCATTACCACAATTATCAACATAAAACCCCCAGCCATCTCCCAATACCAAACGCCCCTATTCGTGTGGGCCGTCTTAATCACAGCCGTACTTCTCTTGCTATCACTACCAGTCCTAGCAGCAGGAATTACAATGCTTCTCACAGACCGAAACCTAAACACCACCTTCTTCGACCCAGCCGGTGGAGGGGATCCTATTCTCTACCAACACCTATTCTGATTCTTCGGGCACCCAGAAGTATATATTCTCATTCTCCCCGGCTTTGGCATGATCTCCCACATCGTTGCCTACTACGCCGGCAAAAAAGAGCCATTCGGCTACATAGGCATGGTGTGGGCTATAATGGCCATCGGCCTCCTAGGCTTCATCGTATGAGCGCACCACATGTTTACAGTTGGAATGGATGTTGACACTCGAGCCTATTTTACATCCGCTACAATAATTATCGCCATCCCGACTGGTGTAAAAGTATTTAGCTGACTAGCCACCCTCCACGGCGGCTCCATCAAATGAGACACCCCAATGCTATGAGCATTGGGATTCATCTTCCTCTTCACCGTAGGCGGACTAACTGGCATCGTCCTAGCCAACTCCTCCCTAGACATTGTCCTGCACGACACCTACTACGTAGTAGCCCACTTCCACTACGTCCTCTCAATAGGCGCCGTATTTGCCATCATAGGAGCATTCGTACACTGATTCCCACTTTTCTCTGGATATACCCTTCATGGCACCTGAACAAAAATCCATTTCGGAGTAATATTCCTAGGCGTTAACCTAACCTTCTTCCCTCAACATTTCCTCGGGCTAGCCGGAATGCCCCGTCGATACTCAGACTACCCAGACGCCTACGCACTGTGAAACACAGTCTCGTCAATTGGCTCTCTAATTTCACTCATTGCAGTAATCATATTTCTATTCATCCTCTGAGAAGCATTTGCTGCCAAACGTGAAGTTGAATCAATCGAACTAACCACAACAAATGCAGAATGACTTCACGGATGCCCCCCACCATACCACACATTTGAAGAGCCCGCCTTCGTTCAAGTCCAGCCCCTATACCGAGAAAGGAAGGAATTGAACCCCCGTAGGTTGGTTTCAAGCCAACCACATAATACCACTCTGTCACTTTCTTTATAAGACACTAGTAAAACAAATTACACTACCTTGTCAAGGCAGAATTGTGGGTTAAACCCCTGCGTGTCTTACCAACTAATGGCACATCCCTCACAACTAGGATTTCAAGATGCAGCTTCACCTGTGATAGAAGAACTTCTTCACTTCCACGACCACGCCTTAATAATCGTATTCCTTATCAGCACATTAGTACTTTACATTATTGTTGCTATGGTATCTACTAAATTAACCAACAAATACATCCTAGACTCCCAAGAAATTGAAATCATCTGAACCATTCTACCCGCTATCATTCTTATTCTCATCGCCCTCCCATCCCTTCGGATCCTCTACCTAATAGACGAAATTAATGACCCACACCTAACTGTCAAAGCCATGGGCCACCAATGATACTGAAGCTACGAATACACAGACTACAATGACCTTAACTTCGACTCATACATAGTACCCACACAAGACCTAGCACCAGGCCAATTCCGCCTATTAGAAACTGATCACCGAATGGTTGTCCCCGTCGACTCCCCCGTCCGAATCCTAGTCTCAGCAGAAGATGTTCTCCACTCATGAGCCGTACCCTCACTTGGAATTAAAATAGATGCTGTTCCAGGACGCCTAAACCAAACAGCCTTTATTGCATCCCGACCCGGGGTATTCTATGGACATGCTCTGAATCTGCGGCGCAAACCATGGTTTCATACCAATCGTCGTTGAAGCCGTCCCACTCTAACACTTCGAAAACTGATCCTCATTAATACTGAAGACGCCTCACTAAGAAGCTAACACGGGCCTAGCGTTAGCCTTTTAAGCTAAAAATCGGTGTCCCCCAAGCACCCTTAGTGACATGCCCCAACTCAACCCCGCCCCCTGATTTGCCATCATAATATTCTCTTGACTCATCTTCCTCACCATCCTCCCACCAAAAGTCATAGCACACACCTTCCCAAACGAGCCCTCCCCACAAGGCACTCAAACTCTAAAACCTAAATCCTGAACCTGACCATGACACTAAGCTTCTTCGACCAATTCCTAAGCCCAACACTCTTTGGCATCCCATTGATCGCCATCGCCCTCCTTCTCCCATGAACCCTTTTCCCAGCCCCAACCTCCCGTTGAATAAATAATCGCCTCCTGACCCTCCAAGGCTGATTCATTAACCGATTCACACAACAACTCCTCCTCCCACTAAACATAGGCGGACACAAATGAGCCCTTATATTCACATCATTGATAGTGTTCCTGATCTCCATCAACATACTAGGACTTCTTCCATATACATTTACCCCTACAACACAACTCTCTTTAAACATAGCCCTAGCCGTGCCACTTTGACTAATAACGGTCATCATTGGACTCCGAAAGAACCCAACTGCCGCCTTAGGACACCTTCTCCCAGAAGGCACCCCAGTGCCCCTAATCCCAGCCCTCATTCTCATCGAAACTGCTAGCCTCTTCATTCGACCCGTAGCCCTTGGCGTCCGACTGACCGCCAACCTCACAGCAGGCCACCTATTGATACAACTAATCGCCACAGCCGCCTTCGTCCTACTCCCCCTAATACCAACTATGGCTGTTCTAACCACAATCCTTCTACTCCTACTAACCCTCCTAGAAGTTGCCGTTGCAATAATCCAAGCCTATGTATTTGTCCTCCTATTAAGCCTCTACCTACAAGAAAACATCTAATGGCACACCAAGCACACGCATACCACATAGTTGACCCAAGCCCATGACCCCTAACAGGGGCTGTCGCCGCCTTCCTCCTAACCTCAGGACTAGCAATTTGATTCCATTTTAACTCAATAATCCTAATAGCTCTTGGCCTAACTCTCCTCCTACTTACCATGTATCAATGATGACGAGACATTGTACGAGAAGGCACATTTCAAGGTCACCACACACCCCCCGTCCAAAAGGGCCTCCGATATGGTATAATCCTATTCATCACCTCCGAAGTATTCTTCTTCCTAGGCTTCTTCTGAGCCCTCTATCACTCTAGCCTAGCACCAACCCCAGAGCTCGGAGGCTGCTGACCCCCCACTGGTATCCTCCCCCTAGACCCATTTGAAGTCCCACTCCTAAACACAGCCGTTCTTCTAGCATCCGGGGTCACAGTAACCTGAGCCCACCATAGCATTATACAAGGAGAGCGAAAACAGGCAATCCAATCCCTGGCCCTAACAATCCTACTGGGGTTCTACTTCACCTTCTTACAGGCAATAGAGTACTACGAAGCCCCATTCACAATCGCAGACGGAGTCTACGGCTCGACCTTCTTCGTTGCAACAGGCTTCCACCAAATCCAACGAAGTATTGGCTCCACTTTCTTAGCCGTGTGCCTTCTCCGCCAAGTCCAATACCACTTTACATCTGAGCACCACTTTGGGTTCGAAGCAGCAGCCTGATACTGACATTTCGTAGACGTCGTCTGACTATTCCTCTACATCTCAATCTACTGATGAGGCTCATAATCTTTCTAGTATCAAATCAGTACATGTGACTTCCAATCACCCAGTCTTGGTTAGACTCCAAGGAAAGATAATGAACCTACTACTAACAATCCTCTCTATCACTACAGCCCTCTCCCTAATCCTAGCTACCATCTCATTCTGACTCCCACTAGTAACCCCAGACTACCAAAAACTTTCCCCCTATGAATGCGGCTTCGACCCTCTAGGATCAGCACGCCTCCCTTTCTCCCTCCGCTTCTTCCTCGTTGCAATCCTCTTCCTCCTCTTCGACCTAGAAATTGCTCTCCTCCTCCCCCTCCCCTGGGGGGATCAACTCCCCTCCCCAATACTTACGCTCCTCTGAGCCTCAGCCCTCCTAATCCTACTTACTCTAGGGCTAGTCTATGAATGACTACAAGGCGGACTAGAGTGGGCCGAATAGGTAATTAGTTTAAAAAAAACATTTGATTTCGGCTCAAAAACTTATGGTTAGAGTCCATAATTAACCTAATGACCCCAATTCAATTCACATTCTCATCAGCCTTTCTACTAGGACTGTCTGGCCTAGCCTTCCACCGAACCCATCTTCTCTCCGCCCTCTTATGTCTTGAAGGCATGATACTGTCACTATTCATCGCCATCTCCCTCTGAACCCTTCAACTCTCCTCCATTAACTTCTCATCCGCCCCCATGCTCCTTCTAGCATTCTCTGCCTGCGAAGCAAGCGTTGGCCTCGCCCTCATAGTAGCCACCGCACGAACACACGGCTCCGACCACCTACAAAGCCTAAACCTGCTCCAATGTTAAAAATCCTCATCCCAACAATTATGCTCATCCCAACAACCTGACTAACCCCTGCCAAATGATTGTGACCTACCACCCTTCTCCACAGCCTGTTAATCGCACTTACCAGTCTATCGTGATTAAAAAACCCATCCGAAACAGGGTGGTCCTTCCTCAACCCTTACTTGGCCACCGACCCCCTTTCAACCCCCCTCCTAGTCCTCTCCTGCTGACTACTCCCATTAATAATCCTAGCCAGCCAAAACCACACAGCACATGAACCAATCAACCGCCAACGAATATACATCACCCTACTCACCTCCTTACAATTTTTCCTAATCCTAGCCTTCGCTGCCACCGAAATAATTATGTTCTACGTAATGTTCGAAGCCACTCTAATCCCCACCCTCATCCTAATCACACGCTGAGGAAATCAAACAGAACGCCTAAACGCGGGCACTTACTTCCTATTCTACACCCTAGCAGGCTCCCTTCCCCTTCTAGTTGCCCTCCTCTTGCTACAAAACTCAAACGGGTCCCTGTCCCTACTCACACTCCTCCACTCCACCCCACCCCATCTCTCCTCATACGCAGATAAGATCTGATGGGCAGGCTGTATGCTAGCATTCCTAGTTAAAATACCCCTATATGGAGCCCACCTCTGACTACCCAAAGCACACGTAGAGGCCCCAATTGCAGGATCCATGGTCCTGGCTGCCGTACTCCTAAAACTTGGAGGCTACGGCATAATTCGAATTATAGTAACACTTGAACCACTCACCAAAGAACTCAGCTACCCCTTTATCATCCTAGCCCTCTGAGGCATTATCATAACCGGATCCATCTGCATACGACAAACAGACCTAAAGTCCCTCATCGCCTACTCATCCGTAAGCCACATGGGACTAGTAATTGGAGGAATCCTCATCCAAACCCCCTGAGGATTCACAGGCGCACTAATCTTAATAATTGCCCATGGACTAACCTCTTCTGCCCTATTCTGCCTAGCCAACACCAACTACGAACGCACACACAGCCGAACCATGCTACTCGCCCGAGGCCTGCAAATAGCCCTCCCACTCATAACAACCTGATGATTCATCGCTAGCCTCGCCAACTTAGCTCTCCCCCCACTACCCAACCTCATAGGTGAACTAATAATCATTACCTCCATATTTAACTGATCCTGATGAACCATTGCCCTAACAGGACTTGGCACGCTAATTACTGCGGGCTATTCACTCTACATATTTCTTATAACCCAACGGGGCCCCCTACCAAACCACATTCTAGCCCTCGAACCTTCCCACACCCGAGAGCACCTCTTAATCTCACTTCACCTTCTACCACTACTTCTCCTCATCCTCAAGCCAGAGCTAATCTGAGGTTGAGCCACCTGTAGGCATAGTTTAATCAAAACATTAGATTGTGATTCTAAAAACAGAGGTTAAAACCCCCTTGCCCACCGAGAGAGGCTTGCCGCAATGAAGACTGCTAATCTTCACCCCTTTGGTTAAACCCCAGAGCTCACTCGCCCTAAGCTTTAAAGGATAATAGCCCATCCATTGGTCTTAGGAACCAAAAACTCTTGGTGCAACTCCAAGTAAAAGCTATGCACACCACCCCTCTGATTATAACATCCACCCTTGTCCTTATCTTTGCCCTACTCACCCACCCCCTTCTCTCTACACTCTCCCCCAAACCCAAGCCCCCCAATTGGGCATTAAAACAAGTCAAGACAGCAGTAAAACTGGCCTTCCTAACTAGCCTGCTACCACTCTTTCTATTCCTAAACGAAGGGGCCGAAGCAGTAATCACCAGCTGAAACTGAACAAACACCCACACATTTGATATCAACATTAGCCTTAAATTTGACCACTACTCTATTATCTTCACACCAGTGGCCCTTTACGTAACCTGATCAATCCTAGAGTTCGCATCATGATACATACACTCAGACCCATTCATAAACCGCTTCTTTAAATACCTACTAACATTCCTCATCGCAATAATCATCCTAACTACCGCCAATAACATATTCCAACTGTTTATCGGCTGAGAGGGTGTAGGAATCATGTCCTTTCTACTAATTGGCTGATGGTACGCACGAACAGATGCTAACACAGCCGCCCTACAAGCAGTCCTATACAACCGCGTCGGGGATATCGGTCTAATCTTCGCTATAGCCTGAATAGCTACCCACCTCAGCTCATGAGAAATACATCAAATCTTTTCCTCCTCTAAAGGCATAGACCTGACAATCCCGCTCATCGCCCTAATCCTCGCCGCAACAGGAAAATCAGCGCAATTCGGACTACACCCATGGCTTCCTTCCGCCATAGAAGGTCCCACACCGGTCTCTGCCCTACTGCACTCCAGCACCATGGTCGTAGCAGGAATTTTCCTACTTATCCGAACAAGTCCTCTAATAGAAAACAACCCAACAGCCCTTACACTATGCCTCTGCCTTGGAGCCCTAACCACACTCTTTACTGCCACCTGCGCACTAACCCAAAACGATATTAAAAAAATCGTAGCTTTCTCAACCTCTAGCCAACTTGGCCTCATAATAGTAACCATCGGACTCAACCAACCCCAACTCGCCTTCCTACACATCTGCACCCACGCATTTTTCAAAGCAATACTATTCTTGTGCTCAGGATCTATCATCCACAGCTTAAACGATGAACAAGACATCCGAAAAATAGGAGGCATACACCACCTGACCCCACTCACCTCCTCCTGTCTCACAATTGGAAGCCTGGCCCTAACAGGCACCCCCTTCCTAGCAGGCTTTTTCTCCAAAGACGCCATTATTGAAGCCCTCAACACCTCTTACCTAAACGCCTGAGCCCTCTCCCTCACCCTCCTAGCAACTTCCTTCACTGCCATCTATAGCCTTCGAGTTGTATTCTTTGTATCCATAGGCCACCCACGATTCAACGCCCTCTCCCCAATTAACGAAAACAACCCAGCCGTAATCAACCCTATCAAACGACTAGCCTGAGGAAGCATCATCGCCGGCTTAATCATCACCGCAAACACAATTCCAATAAAAACCCCCATCATATCCATACCACCACTTCTAAAACTAGCCGCCCTTATCGTCACCCTCATTGGCCTTCTAACCGCCCTAGAGCTAGCCTCATTAACTACAAAACAAACCAAAACAACCCCACTACTCACACCCCACCACTTCTCCAACATACTGGGATTCTTCCCAAATATCTTCCACCGACTCCCCCCAAAAATAAACCTTGCCCTAGGCCAAACCATTGCTAGCCAGACTATCGACCTTACCTGACTAGAAAAAATTGGCCCCAAGGCAGTCACCAACCTAAACACCCCTATAATTTCCACCATCAGCAACACACAACAAGGCTCCATCAAAACATACATAGCCATATTCCTACTTACCCTCGCTTTCTCAAGCCTAGCCCTCCTCACCTAACTGCCCGAAGGGCCCCACGACTTAATCCCCGAGTCAACTCCAACACAACAAACAGCGTCAATAGCAAAACCCAAGCCCCAACCATCAAAACACCTCCCCCATAAGAATACATAAGGGCAACCCCTGCCATATCCCCACGAAACATTGAATGCCAATCCACCTCATCTACCACTACTCACGAATATTCACCACCTCACCCTAAAAATAGAACAAATACCAACACCACAATACCCAAATACATAAGCATCGAAGCCAACACCGGCCAGCTTCCCAAAGTCTCCGGATAAGGCTCCGCGGCTAACGCCGCAGAATAAGCAAAAACCACCAATATCCCACCTAAATAAATCAAAAACAACACTAAAGACAGGAAAGACCCCCCATGTCAAATTAAAACCCCACATCCAAAAGCCGCAACTACCACCAAGCTCAATGCGCCAAAATAAGGAGACGGATTTGAAGCCACTGCCACCAGCCCCAACACAAGCCCTAATAAAAATAAAGACATCACATAGGTCATAATTCCTGCCAGGATTTTAACCAAGACCTGTGGCGTGAAAAACCACCGTTGTTATTCAACTACAAGAACGTAATGGCAAGCCTACGCAAAACCCACCCGCTCATAAAAATCGCAAACGACATAGTCGTCGATCTTCCCACCCCATCAAACATCTCTGCCTGATGAAACTTCGGCTCTCTCCTAGGACTCTGCCTAATCGCCCAAATCCTAACAGGACTATTTCTAGCAATACACTACACCTCTGACATCACCACTGCCTTCTCATCCGTTGCCCACATCTGCCGTGACGTCAACTACGGATGACTAATCCGCAACCTTCACGCCAACGGAGCCTCATTCTTCTTCATCTGTATCTACTTCCACATTGGACGTGGACTATACTATGGCTCCTACTTACAAAAAGAAACCTGAAATGTTGGAGTAATTCTCTTGCTCCTAGTCATAGCCACCGCCTTCGTAGGCTACGTCCTCCCATGAGGACAAATATCCTTCTGAGGCGCAACTGTAATTACAAACCTACTCTCCGCCGTTCCATACGTAGGAAACACCCTAGTCCAATGAGTATGAGGCGGATTTTCAGTTGACCACGCAACCCTAACCCGATTCTTCGCCTTCCACTTCCTACTTCCATTCATCATTGCAGCCGCCACCATCGTTCACCTCATCTTTCTCCACGAAACCGGCTCTAACAACCCCCTTGGACTAAACTCAGACACTGATAAAATCCCATTCCACCCTTACTTCTCCTACAAAGACCTCATTGGATTCACAGTCCTCCTTGTAGCACTCACAACCCTAGCGCTCTTCTCCCCCAACTACCTAGGAGATCCAGACAACTTCACACCCGCCAACCCCCTGGTCACCCCAGCCCACATCAAACCAGAGTGATACTTCCTATTCGCATACGCCATCCTTCGGTCCATCCCAAACAAATTAGGAGGCGTCCTAGCCCTACTTGCATCCATCCTAATCCTCATAATAGTCCCCCTCCTTCACACATCAAAACAACGAAGCCTCACCTTCCGCCCACTCACACAATTCCTATTCTGGATCCTAATCGCTGACGTGGCCATCCTTACCTGAATTGGAGGAATGCCAGTTGAACACCCATACGTAATTATTGGCCAAATCGCCTCCGTACTGTACTTCTCACTATTCCTGATCCTAATGCCTATAGCAGGCTGATTGGAAAACAAAACACTTCAATAACCAAGCATTAGTAGCTCAGCGCCAGAGCACCGGTCTTGTAAACCGGACGCCGGGGGTTAAAATCCCCCCTACTGCTCAAGAAAGAAGGACTCTAACCTCCGCCACTGGCTCCCAAAGCCAGCATTCTTAAACTAAACTACCTCTTGTATATATGCATATTCTTGCATATATGCATATATGTAATATCACCATAAATCTATATTAACCATTAATTAAATATATAGACCTGTAAAAGTATTAATCACCAATAGATTTTAAACAACATAAAGCAAGAACAATAAAATAAAAAGGACATAAAGCATAACTAGTTAACGCAACAGAACTGCAGCTAGAACAGGCGAAATTTCACAATCTAACAGTTTTAATCCTTGAGTCAAGATATACCAAGTACTCAACATCCCGTCAAGAAAAACTATTTAATGTAGTAAGAACCGACCATCAGTTGATTTCTCAATGCATACTCTTATTGATAGTGAGGGACAATGATTTTGGGGGTCACACTCAGTGAACTATTCCTGGCATTTGGTTCCTACTTCAGGGCCATAAATAGGTCCTTCCTCATTCTTTCCTTGACGCTGACATAAGTTATTGGTGGAGTACATATGGCGAGATAACTCCCCATGCCGGGCGTTCTCTCCACAGGGGTCAGGTTTTTTTTTCTCTTTTTCCTTTCATCTTGCATTTCAGAGTGCAGCGCGTCAATGTAAGAACAAGGTTGAACATTTTTCTTGCAGAAGTAAATGGTATTAATGAGTTAGGATCCCACTGAAAACTTGCATAAAAAGATATCAAGAGCATAAAGTAAATTACTTCTCCAGACAAACCTAAGACTCACCCCGGTGGTGGTATTTTCGCGTCAAACCCCCCTACCCCCCTAAACTCCTAAGATCCTTATTATCCTGCAAACCCCCCGGAAACAGGAGAATCCCGAGTATATGTTTTTCTTCCAAAATCATGTTTATATACATTATTAAAATGACGCACAT